CTTGGACTGCTTCTAAAAACACCGTCCGATTTTAAAGTAGCTCGATCCAATTCAAAAATTTCCCCCAATTGTGCGCGTCGAGCATATTTTTTCACAGTAGCGGGATCAGAATAACTTATTCCATTAAGTTCACCCCCATAGAACTCAACTGTTACACCTACTTGTTCAACGCTATATTTGGATTCTGCTCTTCTAAAAGGTACATCGGCTCTCACAATTCCATCTTTATCTACCAAAACTACTGGAAATGTTTCAAAAAAAGTAGGCATACGGCGCACAAAAAGTTCACGACCTTCCTTATCTCTAAAAACGGGGTGACCTAACCATCCAACAGCTATTCCATCACCATTATCCATCGAACCTGCCCGGAATAACCCTCCCTTAGCTGGATTATTACCAATATAATCATAAAAAGCTAATTTTTCAGGAATTTTAGACCAAGCTTCCGATAAACTACGATTTTCAGCTAATTCACTACTAACTCTTCGATATATTTCTTGTTGAAAGTATCCCTGATCCCACTGATAACGAGTAGGACCAAATAATTCAATTGGAGTCGTTGCTGAACCGTACCACATAGTTCCAGCAACAACAAAAGCTGCAAAAAAAACAGCAGCGATACTACTGGAAAGTACAGTTTCAATATTGCCCATGCGTAGTCCCTTGTATAAACGTTGAGGAGGGCGGACACTAAGATGGAATAGACCCGCTAATATACCCAATGTGCCCGCTGCGATATGATGAGAGGCTATTCCTCCTGAAACGAAGGGGTCAAAGCCTTCTGCCCCCCATGATGGATTGACGGCTTGTACTTTTCCAGTCAGCCCATAAGGATCAGATACCCATATTCCCGGACCATACAAACCTGTTACATGAAATGCACCAAAACCAAAGCAAGCTAATCCTGAAAGAAATAAATGAATTCCAAAGATCTTTGGCAAATCCAAAACAGGTTTTCCCGTCCGTTCGTCAGAAAATATGTCTAGGTCCCAATAAACCCAATGCCAAATAGCTGCCAAGAAGCACAAGCCCGAAAAAACAATATGTGCCGCTGCGACGCCTTCATAACTCCAAATACCAGGATTTGTTATAGTTCCTCCTGAGATACTCCACCCACCCCAAGAATTGGTTATTCCTAAACGAGTCATGAAGGGTATAACAAACATACCCTGTCTCCACATTGGATCAAGAATGGGGTCCGAAGGATCAAAAACCGCTAATTCATATAAAGCCATCGAACCAGCCCAACCTGAAACTAAAGCTGTATGCATTATATGAACAGAAATCAATCGACCGGGATCATTCAATACAACAGTATGAACACGATACCAAGGCAAACCCATGGAAATACCCCTATAAATAGACATCAATTGATTTTATCACATTGTAAATCCTATAGTTATATACTAAATAACTAACCCTTACCGTGAATTCTATATAAAAAAGAGTTAATTAATGGAACAATTGGATTCATAAGAACAAACATAAGCAGATTTATTTTATACCCGATCAGTCTCAATATGCAATGGGAAATCCTTTGCATAAAACGTTTGTGACCCTTTTTGTTCTATTTGTGATTCAGTTTATTTATAAACTTCTCAATCTCTGTATCAAACAAATAGGATACAAGAACAACAATCAAATAAATAAAAAAGAATAAAGACAATAAACACCCCCTTATTATTTTTACAATGTCACATTTTATAATTTGTTAATTAATTATTACGTTTCCATATTAAAGTAAAGTATATTATTTATTTTTTATTTCATTTTATGCCCATTGGTGTTCCAAAAGTACCTTTTCGGAGTCCTGGAGAGGAAGATGCAGCTTGGGTTGACATATAATGCGACTTGTCAGGCATATTTGGTCTTATGGGATTTACCCGTTTTCTCTCAATAGAGATATCTTCGATTTCACCGAAGAAATATTCATTGAATCCATCTTTATGAGCGTGAAGTGCAATGAAATCCATTTATATGGGGATCCCTGTTTTGAATTGATACCAATTCCAATTGATGGTTTCCTTGGATTGATAAAGTATCCAGGCTTCGTTTAGAAAATACCAGATTTGTAAAAAAAAGGATAATATATGTTATATATCCGATTACCACTTGTATCATCAAAAATTATTATACTTACTATAGTATAGTAATGATCAAAACTTGCTTACCAATAGAATAAATAGTATTTTGAATATATCAACTAATCTGATCGGTAAAGGAAATAAATGAAAAAACAAAAGATAAATTAAAACAAAAAGATGGTACTCAGAGGATTTTCCCTATATGTGCAAATCCCATTTTAACAGATATTTTCATTTTCCCGAAGTAGACCGTAAACCTAAAAAAAGAAAGGGACCAATGCAGAAACAAGAAAATACCATCGGGATTTTCATTTCGATGAAACAATGCATCAATGAAACGTTAATGGAATAAGTTCAGTAAATTCTTTTTTTATAGTTCAAAGAGTCAAAAACGTCTCTAATTGGATTATTGAATGCTATATGCTAGAAAAATTGCATGACTGTTGCGTTAGCGTTACGGAAAAAAGAAATCAAACTAGAATCAACACATTGATTATTTTTTTCAACATTTTTTTGAACTTTATGCATTAAAAAATGCATGTAGGGTTCTCGCAAAGGATACAATTTTTCCTAATCAACCGACTTTATCGAGAAAGATTACTTTTTTTAGGACAAGAAGTCGATAACGAGATTTCTAATCAACTTGTAGGTCTCATGGTATATCTCAGTTTAGAAGATGAAACCAAAGACCTTTATTTGTTTATAAACTCCCCCGGCGGATGGGTAATACCTGGGATAGCCGTTTATGATACTATGCAATTTGTTCCACCTGATGTACATACAATATGCATAGGATTAGCCGCGTCAATGGGATCTTTCGTTCTAGTTGGAGGAGAAATTACCAAACGTCTAGCATTTCCTCACGCTTGGCGTCAATGAGTTTTTATTTTAAATAGTAAAAGAAAAAGAAAACTATGCCTTCGCCACATTGATTATAAATAGAAGAATAAGTAATAATAGCATGGCAATCCGAGTTCGATATGAACAAAATAAAAAAAAGACTACGCATTATTGTTCTTTTCTAAAATACAATGTTATATTGAACCAGTAGTATGAAAAAGGATTCTTTTTTGTTTAATCCGTTATGTCGGAAATTATAGCGTCACAAAAATTTCTTTTTCTTTTTTTCACATCCAAAGAATTTTTGATAAAACAAAGGATTCCTCTTTTTCTTTATTGGATTGGATTATATTATAAAGACACTTTGGGATTGCTAAATAGAAGACAAGATAAAAGATACATAAATATATAGTAATTGAACCCTCATAGTATTTTGATTCGATTATTTATATTTATGAAAAAAAGGGTGGTAAGTGGATCATTTACAAATTTGGATCAAATGGGTTTTTTCAGATTAATATTAAGAATAAAATAAGAGACAAAAATCCATTCCATTGCAGAGCCGTATGCAATGAACAAAAGATGCACGTACGGTTGTTTAATTGAATTTCATTCGTTTACTTTCTTTGGATTTTTGTATTCTTTTTTTTTTACCAAAGAACCGTTCATGCTATTATATAAATAAATTAGGGTTATGATTCACCAACCTGCTAGTTCATTTTATGAAGCACAAACAGGAGATTTTTTCTTGGAAGCGGAAGAACTACTCAAACTTCGTGAAACCCTTACAAAGATTTATGTACAAAGAACGGGCAAACCCTTATGGCTAATATCCGAAGACATGGAAAGGGATATTTTTATGTCAGCAACAGAAGCCCAAGCTCACGGAATTGTCGATCTTATAGCAGATGAAAATAATGAAGTATAAATCGATTTCAAACCATAATCCCATTTTTATTTAATTTACGATGGAATCCCTAAAGATCAGGTTAAGATCGATCTAAACCAATCCATTTTATTTTATTATATATACATCAGATATGCCAACTATTAAACAGCTTATTAGAAACGCAAGACAGCCAATAAGAAATGTTACAAAATCTCCTGCTCTTAAAGGATGTCCTCAGCGTAGAGGAACATGTACTAGGGTGTATGGGCGACTCGTTCAGATAATATTATAAGTCCGAAGAAATAAAAGATCTTTTTACATTTACAAATATAAATAAAATACAAAGTACTAATAGGATAATCCGTAGGATCAAAGATCTCTGTGGTATACATATGGAATGGATTATATGATATATTGAATTTATGGTTTATCCTAGTGCAATAATTACCATTGGTAGCAAATAGTTATCCATTAAGCGGATTAACTAGTACTAAGAAAGAGTGAAAGGGCTTTCTTGCAAGAACGGATTTAGAGGGTCAGCTACCTAGCCAACTTTCCTAAAAAAATGCCGTCACTGTACAAAAACTCTTATTTATTGTGAAAAGATTGATTACTGTATAATAAATAGGTAGAGCAAAATCCTGTGAACTATGCAAGTTCACAATACCATTTAACGAAATTGTAAAAGCGGAGCTCCGGTGTATAGAGAGGACCTTACCGTTTAAGAAGTAGCCATAGAAACGAAGGAACCCGCTATTTTTTTAGTACCATTCCATTCTCCTTTTGTATTTCCAGATGAAATAATCAATAACTGAACTTAAATAAGTGGAATCAAAAAGAAATGTGGTTGGGAAAGTTATAGTAGCAAAAGAAAAGCCATTGGAATTACTATTTTATACATTGGAAAAATCCGTTTTGTTATTAATGGGTAAGAAAAAAAGAATAACTGAAAAAAGAAGAGTCAATTAGTTATTCATTAAGGTTCAATCTTCTTCAATGACCAGAGTTAAACGAGGATATACAGCTCGGAGACGTCGAACAAAAATTCGTTTATTTGCATCAACTTTTAGAGGGGCTCATTCAAGACTGACTCGAACGATTACTCAACAGAAAATGAGAGCTTTGGTTTCATCTCATAGAGATAGAGGTAGGCAAAAGAGGGATTTTCGCCGTTTATGGATTACTCGGATAAATGCAGTAATTCGTGAAAATAGGGTATTCCATAGTTATAGTAGGTTTATAAACAATCTGTATAAAAAGCAATTGCTTCTTAATCGAAAAATACTTGCGCAAATTGCTATATCCAATAGGAATTGTCTTTACATGATTTCAAATAAGATCATCCAATAAGGGATTAGATTGTCAAGTATAATATACAGACAGGAATGATTGAAACGGAATTCCCCGGAGACGGAACTCCGGGAAATAGAAAGAATCGAATAAAAAGAAATTCCTATTAATGTAATTACTATTAATATAATTAGTATTTAGTATAAATGAACGAACATTTTTCAAAAAAAATAAACAGTGAAATGTAATTCTAATCGGAATAATTGAAATCTTTAGGCAATTGGAATTGGAGAATTACCTATTTCTTTCTGGTTCGAGAACTAGTAATTCTTGAAGTCGACTCAACTCTCTCAAATTGTTTATCATTATTAAGGAAAGGTAATAAGGATAAGATACGAGCTTGTTTGATAGCAATAGTAATTAATCGTTGTTGTTTCAAGGTTAATTTATTTATTCGTCGAGATAATATTTTTCCTTGTTCACTAATAAATCGACTAATTAAACTCATGTTTCTATAATCGATTTGATCCCCTGCTCCAATAGGGGGTAAACGCCTACGCAAAGATCTTTTGTATTTACGAAAAGGTTGCTTGTATTTATCCATAGGTTCTTCCTTATCTCTTAAAATATCTTACTTACCTTAATTTTTATTATCATTTCAGATCCAACTGAAATAAGCTCTCTTTTTTTATTTTTATTTTTTATTAATTATTTGTATTAATATTAATCTTTATTCATTTTATGAATTGATTAGTGCTTACCCTTTAGTTAATATATTAGTATTAGTTCTATTCTTTTTTGAATCATCGAATACATGATGCTAGGCATTTACATTGATCTATTTCTTGATTTCTCCATGAATTGTATGCTTGTTACAATAACGACAGAATTTTTTCAATTCTAATCGACTAGGTGTTTTTTGGCGATTCTTTTGAGTAATATATCTAGAAATACCCGGCGATGCCTTTTTGAGATTGAAATCTTTTTGAGCACAACCAGTACATTCCAACATAACTCGGACTCTAACACCCTTCCCCTTGGCCATAAACCTCCTTTAAACTTTTGACTTATTTGCCGTAACTCTTCCATTTTGATTTAAATTCAATAGAAAAATCATAATTCAAATTACTAACCGCATTTATAAATATAAATATAAAATATAGTTTACTTTCATTTTTTATATAATAATATATAAAGTCATTATCTAATTAATAAAATAGGATTTTGAAAAAAAAAAAATAGTAAAATGAAATCAATCCCAATTAACTAATCCACTCAAACAATCAAAATAAAAAAAAGAATATACTAAATGAAATTATCAAAAGTCATTTGTAATGAATTGGGGTTTCCATTCCATCATAAAAAATGGATAAATAAATAAGTAATACAATTTGTTCTAACTAAATTTTTTCACTATCAATTAGTTTAGTTTCATTTTAAACTAGAATGAAAAAAAAGGAAAAAACAAGGCATCTGGGAATAAACGATTAATTTCTATCAATAGGCCTGCCAAGACCCCAAACCATAGAGTACTTAGCACGGGTGCTACGGAAAGATATGTTTTTATATCTCGCATTGAAAATCCTCCTTTCTTTATTCAAATTCAAATACATATATCGTCAGTTGTTGTAGTTCAAGATCCTTTTTTTATTTGTACTTGGAATTATTCAATAAAATCTATATGTAATGTACAATGAATGAAACACTAAATCCCTAGGAGCTCTTCTACCTGAAAATAAAAAAGATACTCAATCCAATAGACAATAATTTCTCTTTTGCTTTTCAATACTAGATTGGATTTTGGATGTATATCACTCCCTTCTTTAATTGGGTCAAACCGCAAAAAGTATTGTATATAAAGAAAAATAATTAATCAAAAAAGAACGATCTAGAAAACAGTCAAAGGATTTTGTATAATGCCACTGTACAAAATGGATTAAAAGGGATGTAGCGCAGCTTGGTAGCGCGTTTGTTTTGGGTACAAAATGTCACGGGTTCAAATCCTGTCATCCCTACCTATTGCTACTTACTCTTATGAGGAGTAACAAGGAAGTCATTATGATCCATTTACATGGAAGATTCTCTTTTCTTTTTTTTATACTCTACGTGAAATACAGTCAGAGTCATTTATTTTGCAAGCGCTCTTAGTTCAGTTTGGTAGAACGCGGGTCTCCAAAACCCGATGTCGTAGGTTCAAATCCTACAGAGCGTGATTCCGTCTATTTGATATCGAATCAAAAATAACAAAGAACTTACTAAAAATAGTAGAATTGCGACCATAATTGGACTTACTACGGAGAATAAATCAATCCAACAAAATCAATATTACTCAACTAAAGATCTAACTGATCACCACGTTTGTATTGTAAATAGGCAGTAACAAATAATCCTGCTAAA